CAATCATTGATCCCCGGAATTTCTACAATAAATTCGATAGGTAACCAGTAGAATTCCCTATCCACAAGTTTGCCATTGTATTGATTGTACTGAAATAATTGTACTGGTGGAATATAGTATGAATACCTTGAGTTGAAAAGGTAGAAGTATAAAGAATAAGTAAGATGAAAAATGATTTCTTTATACACGAAGAAAGATTCTGATTTGATTGATATCAAATAATGAATTATTCATTCTTATTCATTCATTGAATGATAAATTACTACAAGGGAAGGAGATACACGATTTAAAAAATGGAAGATCCAATATTTCACAATTGTATCTAGAATCACTGGAAAAGTGGAAACAAGACCAGATATAATCTGATCATTCTGAGCCAATCCAAAATCGTTGTAGATCGAACCAATCATTAGTTCCCAACCATGGGTTGAGTGAAACCCGATCCATAAATCAGTAACTAAAAGAATTGAAAAAGCTTTGATTGTATCACTTAAGTTATAGAGAAATTCCTGAATCCAAGAATTTAGAATGAAAAGTTCTTCATTACCCAGAAAAAAATAACCACTTAGTATAGCGAAACATATTAGGTTTGTAGAGAAATGCAAAATTATATGGAAATGAGATTCATTTTGTCTTTGGACCAATTGTATTGTTTCCTTGTGCATTCCTATACGAAACCTTTGCATATGTGTCTCCGAGTACTCCTTTATCATTTCGTCCAACAGGAATAGTTCTTCTAATTCCATAAATTTTTCTAGAACATTTTTCTCTTGAATATCATTCAAAAGGATTTCGGATTGCCTGGTATTCCACCAATTAAGAACCCAAGTTTCTAGACATTTCTTAAATGAGAGAGAAACCCACCAGGGCAAAAAGAGTATAGACACAAGATATGGGAGGGAAGCCAATGCTTTCTTTTTTTTCATTCTGTATCCGTGATGTAAATTGTTAATGAACCTTTTTCATTCGTCGATTCTATCTCTGAGATTTTTATGAAGCACGAATTATATAACAAGAAGAAGGTATCGAACCTATGGATCTTTTCCTATTTTTGTTTTTGTGTAAGAATTGAGTCTTTAGGATCTAGAATAGAACATACAAGAAAGGCCCTTTTCGAATGAAAAAAAAGAAGTAAATATTCTTTCCATATTCCAGAGATCGCAATTAGGCAAATTGTAACCGATTTCCCCTTCATTTATTCCTTTCGATGAATACTCCGAAAACCCATTTTGAACTAACGAATATAATTTGGATTTAAAGACGAACTCTACCAGATCTTTTAATTCTTTTATTTCTATTTTTAATTCAAAAGATTTCACTGTCTAACCGCAGCGCGGAGATAGGGTATCAATTCAAAGGACGAATTATGTTTTACGAAAACAAAAGACATGTTAGGATATTTGATGAATCTACACTATACGTATTTAGACCTTTTGATAGTATAAAGAGTGAAGCTGGACGACATGTGTATGCATATACAAAATAGTTTTTGTGTACAAATCTCCTTAATCTATTTTTTTTTTTTCAATATATTTTATTTGATTAATTCTATTAGATTTTTAGGTTTTATTAATATTGTTCCATATACGTTCTCCTGATAGATGTATTAAGTTCCTTCTCTCATGCTGATATTTATTCTTTAGTTTCTTTAGTTCATTTCAAAATACTTCAATGGGGACGCGCAAGAAATAGGCCAATTCGGCAGCTTTTTGTTCAATTTCTCGTGGAGTCAAATTCTCATCAGTACGGGTCAACGGAATGGCTCCTTGGCCCCTGATTTCCATATAAAGGACACGACGAGGAAAAAGACCCTCTCTCACCTCCATTCTGATTGATTGGATATCTTTCAGAAAGATACGAAGGAAGATGCGACGATTTATTCCAGGAAATCCCCAACGAAAAAGGGACATTATCCCTTCTTTTCTATCAAATCGGTCATAACCACTACCTACATTCCATGAAATTGTGCACCACAAATAAGAACTAATGAATAGACCTGCGATTCCATAGAAAGACATCACGATCCCTTGGGGAAAAAAAAGAATTTGCTGAGACGGAAATACGGATATCAGATTTTTACCAAGATAACTGGAAGTTCCAACCACTAAGAATCCTAGTGAACCTAAAAAAAGGATACAGGCCCAGCAAAAATTACTTGTTTTTCGAGACCCCGTTATAAGTTCTATCCATATATGTTCTGATCGCCAGTTCATACTATACTAGATCCAGTTGCATTCGATTGGAATTGATAGAATAACCCAAATGGATTTGACTCGACTTTTATTGCTTGATCCCTAAGTAACTTTCATTAACTAGCAGCATTCCGGCAGGAACCATTAGAAATAATTGGTTAGATACATTGAGTTTCTATTTCAAAGATTTTTCAAAAAAGATTTGTGGATCATTTTGAATTTAATCATTTAATTGATTAAGCTATAACTGCATATACATGCATTAATGCGTATATTATCCATCGATATACATAACAACGGTATACATAACAAAACAACTCTTACATTTGTTTTCGTAAAGTCCACATAGCATATATCCTACCCTATTACATTAAAAAAAAAGTATCTGTATGATGATCTAGTGTTGAAATAAATTTATGAGATTTGGTCCCATCATATTTAGACAATCTTATTTCTTTGAACATAAAGAGATAAAGAAGCCATTGCGATTGCCGGAAAGACTAGGCCCACTAAAGGAACAAAAATAGAGGGAAAGTTCAAATCTATCATAGAATGGGTACCTCGATTTCATATTTCTATTATAATTATAAAGATATCTTATGATAAGTCTATCTATTAGAAATAAGATTCATATAATATTCATATGAAATATTTCATAATCAATAATGAATGTAGAACTAAACGAAGCGTACTTATTCCTCTTTATACACGAATATGTATGAGAATCCTGCTTTCATAAATTGGATTCTTCTTCTCCCATCCTTATCTTCATCGTCTTTCTATCTTTCCTTTCAAAACACCTTTTTTTGAAAAGAAAGATAGAAACGAGTTTCTTAGGAGTTTCCTACTTTAACCAATCTTATCCAACAAACATGGATTCCTAGTGAAAAACGGGAGTTCTCGCTAAATAGAAAGAACTTCTATATTCTGATTATTTTTTATTTGAATATTTATTTATTTTGAATCTTCATTCAAGGGAAGGAACCCGTGTAGCTGAAATAACTCATTCAGAACACCTTTTAAAAGATTACGTGGTACGATTGGGTCGAATAAGCCCTTATGGAATAAATACTCAGCCGTTTGTGAACCGTCAGGTACTGTCTTTTTCAATGTTTGTTCAATTACTCTTTTACCCGCAAACGCAATGTAGGCATTAGGTTCAGCAATAATGATATCTCCCAACATACCAAAACTTGCTGTAACTCCGCCAGTTGTAGGAGATGTAAGGATTGATACATAGAATAACTTTGTATTTGATTGATAATCATATAAAGCAGAAGATATTTTAGCCATTTGCATCAAGCTCAAACTCCCTTCTTGCATGCGTGCTCCTCCAGAAGCACACATAATAATGATAGGTAGAGATCGATTAGTAGCATACTCAATCAAACGGGTGATTTTCTCACCTACTACGGATCCCATACTACCTCCCATAAACTGAAAATCCATAACTCCCATTGCTATGGGAATACTATTTAGTTGACCTACACCCGTTTGAACAGCTTCAGTTAAACCCGTTTTTATTTGATAAAAAGAGATGCGATCTATATAAGGTTCCTCCTCTGAATGAAATTCAATGGGGTCCATAGAGACCATATCTTCGTCCATAGGCTCCCAAGTGCCAGGATCAATAAAGAGTTCGATTCTATCTGAACTATTCATTTTCAAATGATATCCGCAGTGTTCACAAATATTCATTTTTGAACTAAAAAATTTTTTATAATTTAATCCATAACAATTCTCACATTGAACCCATAACTGTTTGTATTTTGTATTTATATCGAAATCATTAGATTTTTCTCTTATATTGAAAGAACTGCTACTAGTTTTGACACTAGGATTTCCACTTTCAATACTATTTGTACTTTCCGCACAAATGAAACTAGAAATGTAACTGTCGATACCACTGTAAATGTCACTATTAAGACTGATTTCAAAACGAAGATAACTGTCAATGCAACTATTAATATGATTATTCCAATTAGATTGAGTATCATACATGGAATAATAATAGTAGTAATTAGTACTATTAGACCCACTATTCAAATAACTAGGAAAAAGAATTTCTAGTTCACTCAAAAAAGAGCTAGCATTGTCAAGATCGTCAATATCAAAAATATGATTGTCAATATCAAAATATACAGAATAAGTGTCACCATTACTATTTCTAACTAAAAAAGTATGATCAGAGATCAAACTCCAAATATTCCTGCTATCAAATAAATAATTTAGATAATGAATATTACTGAAACTATAACTGTCCCTACTAGGAATCTTTTTCTCCGCATCATTTAGAAGAGTTTCTTCACTTCCACTGGTATGTCCAAGAGCATCAAGACTATCCATTGATTTACTTAGTCCACACCTATGTTCTAACTTCTTGTTAGACAACATCGAATTGAACCAACATTTTTCCATAGATTCTTTCTGCCCCCTATTTTAGGAAAACCTAATACTAATAGATGAATAGTCATTCAATGAAGAAAAAATCATTTTACTATTTCTTTTTTCTTTCTCATCAGAATTCCAATGAAGCATATGATCCAATCATTAAGATTGTTAATGAAAAACGAGTGAGTCTTGAAAATAAAGGATTCTCCTTTTGAAGAATCTGGTGAATTATTTCAATATTATGATAGTGATTATAATAGAATCTTTTCCTTAAAAAAAAAGATAAAAGATATATAAAGACAGGTTTCTCTCATGTCAAACTTTCAATTCTCATCAAAAAGATATATAGTTGTTTCTTCCCATAAAGTAAAAAGGAATTCTCGTCTCGTAGAATATCGTGTCATATAATCAAATAAT